TTCTATGCTATGTAAGTCTTCTAGCCCCAAACATGGCATGGAAAACCCAATTCATACTAATTGAATTGCCCTACCTTTGATCAGATCCCAAAACTTATTACACGACCTATTCACGTATATAATATCAATTCAAATAACGTGATTGGATCGACTCATAGAAGAATCTAGATTGGTAGGTAGCAGTCCCTTTAGCACCTCGCCCAGCGCCCCTTTCATTTCGAGAGCCCCGCCCGGTTCATTGGGCTGTTGGCCTACCAAGCACTTGCCCGCAGCTCCTGTGGCTTTTGACTTATTAGTGATTTTGTCCTGCTTCGATAACTCCTTTCTTCAGCACCTGAGAATCTTCCGTACCTGTCTCTGATAATAGCACCAGCAAAAGGGACTGAGCACGATAGCAAAAGGATTATAGGTTTGAGCGTGGGCTTTAAATATCCCATTACTTCCTCTAGCTCTTTCAAAAGGGATTAGAACGTGGACTGACTACTACAAGATAGAAAGAGGGGTACTTACGAACCAAGGTAACTCTATCACCGGACTCATTTGCTTTTCAAGTTGACTTTTCACTTCTTACTTCTAATTCCATTCTGACTCTAGCTCTTGCACGCTGACTTACTTTAAATGAAAGATCCCTGGTTAGAGGGTATACAGGTTTGCCTAAAACGCTTGCTTACAGGTACTACTACAAGGCATGGAATTACTTACTCACTCTCAAGACCGGTTAGCTGGTTAGCTAGTTTCCTCCTACAGCTCTTACTCCAACAGATGCAGGCCACCAAGGTTGTTTACTTGCTTACTTGTTAAGGAACAGAGGCTCAATCTAGATTTGTCCCAACTACCAACTACCTCGAATTAAACCCAAGCCCCTCTTCTAGAGCTGTCGGAAGAAAGAGAAGGGCGGCTCTTCAATTACCGGGGTACATCTTCATTCGCGATTCATGATAGATCAAGGGACTGACATAAACATACACAAGCGGACTAGCTTAGTCTTCTTTCTTTACTTTATTATTCCTTATACGGTCAACACAATCTGAATCGTTCAGAGCCACTTTATAACGATTGCATTTTTCATGCTTGACTAGTACCACAGTCTATGCATTGCCTTTTATCGAGAGAAAGACCAACCATCAATCACGAGATTTCTTGTTCTGATGTCTAAAACGTGCCAATTAAACTACTAGCAAGCGCTCGGATTCTTCTGATGTGCAACATCTACATAGGAAAGTTTCTCCCTTAACAGAGGTGTCGTAAGTCGCCTCTTTCTACCCATCCGCCCAAGTAAGATAGTTCAATCACTTTATTTGATAAGCAATAAGCCTTTTGCTACAGCTCCGGAGCTGCCAGCTATAACATATTACACCTACCTATACCTATTAGTTAACGGACGCTTTCACACCGTTGGTTGCTACTATTCATTTCATACTCGACGAGACGATCCTATTGCCGGTGTAGTAAACGAAGACGAAGCACGATCTTATTTCTTTTATACTTCCTTCAGCTTTCGACCTTCCCTAGGTAGATATCCATGAAGCAGCTTTTTCAACTTAAGCCGTTATTTCCTATTGTAGTGGTTCCCTAGTTATCCATGTCATTTTCTTCGAAAGAATGTGTCCTGAAGCCATCGCAACTTACCAGACAAAGCCAAGACGAACCCCTTTCCACGGGGAGCATCGCGATACGCACAAGAATTTCAATTAAATTAGCTCAGATGTATCCTTTCTTTCAAGTGCGGCTCTATGCAAAGGTTATTAAGCCACCTATGTTATGGTTATGTAAGGGTTTAGTGATCGACTCTTCTAGCAATCGTTTTGATAGAGCAAGGCTTCGGAGGGACAAGATTGATGAAGTTAGGAAGACGGATGCCTTGTGGTGAATGGAACGAGGTAACTATTCAGAAATACGATATCTCCGCGACTCGGAGAGCAGCTGCTCCAACAGAAGGGCGAGCCTTTTTAGCTATGATTATACTCGTGATTTTAGCTACATTATGTGCTTGTGATTCTAACCACGACTATCCTTGCAGAATGGGACTCCTTGCGTGGCGGTGAAGAAAGAACGGGCGGCGGTGAAGAAGGGAGCATACGCAGGGAAGAGGGAGCAGAGATTCTTTCTCGAATTTGATTATATACAATCATTCTTCGTCTGCCCCGCGGCATCGGTTAAGGATCGAGTATGAGTATTCAGTATAGATAGATACCCTGGTAACTGGTGGACAGAAATAGCGACAACTCTTCTTTTGCTTGCGAAGACATCTGGTTGGTTTAGTCTGATAATGGCCAGAGAGCCGCTCGCTGTGATTAACCAATTATTGAAGACTAATCCGTGTCTCCAGCAATAAAAAGATTGAGGATCACTTTTCTTTTTAGGTTTATAGTGTGTCAGTTTCAAACTCTGAGATCTTTGACCACAAACATCCTCCCGCTGACGCGGGAAAAGACTTCGATTATCTCATCCGTTCGGGACGGGACGGAAGCCCCTACTAGATCCACAAAGGCTGGAGCTTAGGACTGAAACCTAGGGATTCTCGTGATTACCATAATGTATGGTATGCTATTAAATCTCGGTGTAGCACCTACGTTCGGCCTTTACTTCTAACCATCTGGTTTCTTTTTCTAGCTGCGCCCCCTTAGTGCGAGGGTTGAAGAAAGGTATAAAATGCCCCTATCAAGATAAAGTGGTCAACGCATGCTAATTCAGCAGGTTCGAGACCATCATACAAGGGGATCAAGAAAATAAAACAAGAAGCGCCCCGGGCGACTGACAAGTGAAGAAGTCCCGTTTTGGCATGAATCGATTCCCAGCAGGGGCAATCATCCGAACAACTCCAGATTCTATTGATTCGGACCAGCTGATCTGTTTCATACGAAAATGCTTCATAAATGGGATAGTTCATCAAGCCACTAATATCTCGGGAGTTTGCTCGAAACCCCTTCCGCTTGCTAAGCTCAAGAAAGACGCTTCCCAACTCAACCCACTCTACTCTTAAAAAATAGCTCAAACTTTCTCTTTGAAAATAATGTCCGAGAACTTTTATTAAGTCAACTATTGGATATTCAGCAGCTACATCCTTAGACTTAGAATGGAGTTCCGGATAACAAACTATGAAGTGCTTCTAAACCGCAACCTAGGGATGGAAAGAAACAACACCTTCTGATCAATGAAAGATCCTTTGAATATTGAGTGAGACTCTATTTCTTATTAATTATAAATATAATAAACCCCGTCCGGAATAGAAGAGGGGCCTATAACACTAACAAGCGGGGACAGAGAAGGATAACCTCTTTGAAAAGGACAGAGCCGCTTGGCCGCTACTTACACATCTGGAGTTCCGGACTGAACTACGGAACGGAATTCAAGGGCTGGGCCCCTTAGATAGCACTTACTCTATGAATAGGAATAGAAGTTCTTTCTAGTAGAGCTCATCACGACCAACATAACCTAACTCCAGGACTGCTACGGGCACTGATCCTTCTATTTTCTATTCAAAGTTTCGTTTCTCCTGTTGAATGTAGTTTCTCCGGAAGCGAGCTACTGACTAGCGGCAATCGGGACGGAGAGAAGACTAGCTATAAAACTCCGGAAGGCGCTAACAAACCGACTCTGCTTCCCTACTGAGCCCTTGAACACGGAATCCTATACTATAGAAATGGCATTTGACCCACTTCCTTCAGCTTGCCTAAACCGTCGGTAGCGAAGGGGAAGGGTCGGTCTGTCATTCTGTCCTGAGAGTTTAGTAAGGACTTTCAGCTTATCGTTAGAACGCTTTCATTAGAACGCTTTCTCGCGGGCAAGGATAGCTGGAAACAGCTACTGGCTCATTATTTACAATAGCATTTCAATACAGGAACAAGAGCAGATGCGGAACATCCCTCTAAAGGAACAAGAGCCGAGTCCTCATTCTAAGAGGACCTTTCTACCCAACATTCTACCCCGGGTTCTGCGAACCCCCTTACTAAATAGTGATCTACCATTTCATGTCCTTGAACATTGAAAGCAAATCCCTCTTCTAGCCGCTTTGTTCACTCTTGTCTTCCTTACAAGTAAGCAAGTAAACAACCTTTCGGAGAGGCGCAGTCGATTGTCACTTTATCATTCCCCGGTTTCTTGCTTGCTTGGTGGTTAGCGGTCCTATTCCTCGCTCGCTGTCCGATGATTCAGGCTTCCGTTGCTTCTTTCATGGAGCCGGAGTCCGCTAGCGTGCCCTGTTCTCCGCTCGAAGGCGTGTTCTGGCAGAAGCCGGTGTAGTGGAGTATCGCTTAAAAGAAATATTAGATCTCCTATAGCTCTAGCTAGAATGCCTAATTCAATCACTTCTCTTGCAGACCCTTGCAATTCGAATCCTGCCCTGCTATTGAGTGCCCTCCTAGACTGACAGCTGCAGCTTAGCCACCGCTTACAGCTGAAAACTGGTATACAATTGACGACTGAGCAAACTCGGCTAAAGTGGTCCTATATCTTGGATTTTAGCCATAAGCATTAGCCTACTAGTTCCCTCCTTACGATCGAAGCGCCCTCACTGCCTGCTACAGATGCTTGCTATACGCTATCCCGCCCATCCAGATAGGAATGGGAACGCATCCTCTGATACCTCCGCTCGCAGCTTTGAAGCCTAAGTTTCGCCCTCCAGGGCTGACAACCTTATTTACAATCACGGCCGCGGATACAGCAGACTTTACATCGTCTGTTTCATCGTCTGCATCCATTATTGCTGCTTGAAGAAGATAGACTGAATGCTGAATGGGCCGGTACGCCAGCAAGAAAGGAAAGCCTGGCACGATCGACAATTACGATAAAAGATTGGTGTGGAGGGCTGTGTGGTTCTTCAATATGCAGACTATATTCAACCAGGAAAGTGGAAGACTAAGTGGCTAGGACCTTTCCAGGTTCAGTCTTTCTTATAAAAGAAAATGGGGCAGTTCACCTGCAAGACTTTCCAGGAAAAAAAATGCCTTCCCGGATCAAAACGAAAGCGTGGTCTTTCAGAGATTCGGGGGTAGAAGGAACCAAGAAGGAAGAGCAAGAGAGATGTAGACCTTCCACAGCGCCAAAGCCAAGAGGTTTCAATGACTCAAGCCGATGAGGGAGTGGAGGTATATGAGCAAGAATGATATCGGGAATACGGATCCATCTCACCGGGTAGATGATCCGAGGAAAGAAGAAATAAGCGAACAGTGGAGTGAAGAAGTTGACTGCCCACTCGAGTAATTCATGCTTAAATGGCCAAAGGCGAGATAGAAACTCATTTTGAGTCATACCATCCGCGGCATGGCTCGATCCCACACGCATAGAGAGAATATATCCCACTCCATGCGGTGTAGGGGAGTCCATAACTTGCGACTCTTGCCAGAAGTCACACTCCTAACAGGAGAAGACGACCATTGAGGTAACCACCTGAAGCCAACATCCACAGGAATGGTGAACATAACAGGTGCGTACCTTTCAGCAAGCGAAATACACTTGTCTCTGAGCTCCCCCAGTACTCTATCGGGGGGGCTCGTTGACGATAACCAAACCCCTGTCTTTTCAACGAGTGGATGGGAGGAAATTTGCTTCTTCGCTAACCTTTGCGAAAGCTCTTTCTTCGCGCTCTTTTGAATCTCAGTTCTATTCGTCCTCGGGGACTCTTCCGTTAACTGCGGCGACAATACGTTCTTGTACCCGATTCTCAGAGGAATCTCGTCGTCTTACCTCTGGAAGGAATGCCGTCGATCGGAGCCTCATTCCTGATCTCCTCGGTAAGCTTTTCTTCTCTCTCTGGGTTCCCTTTCTTTGATTTTCTCTGCTTTTGAAATGGATGGGTTCTTTGGATCTTCCCGATCGGCGGGACCGAGTCCGGTGATGGATGGAAAGAAATTGAAAGCACTAATTATGTTCTTTGATCGGAGGTCTCATAGATCTTCTTCAGTGCCTTCTCACTTAATGCGGAACGAACAATAGCGCTCATCAGGGTGGTTTGCTCGGGTTAGCCAAGAAAGCCTTAGTGCGCAAAGGCATAGAGCTCAAAGACAGGCTTAGTAAGAGATTCAAAGAGTGTAGTTAGCGGTCCTCGCTCCGGGGATTCGGCTTAGTCACCATCTCCGTCCACCTTTTCGGCTTAGGTTACTAAGTTCCCTGCCCTATGGTTTAAGAAAAGCTTATAAAGGGAGTTGGTGTTAAAGACCGATAATAATTCATTCTAACTAGTAGCTACTCATTACACACAAGAAAGAGTGTAGGTTTCAGTTCAGTCTACGGTCTCGACACCGAAAGTCGGATATCACTGTATTCCCTGCGTTCCTCGGGAGTGAGAAGTTCATCAGGGACTTGCCATGGATACGAGTGAAACGAAGGCACAGGCCATTGTTCTGTATCAATTTCTTCGTTTTCTGACCCCTGATGATAGATCGGTCTAAAAACGATCGTTTTTAGCTTAGAACGTTAATGGGAGTATATTTCATATCTATACTCCTCCCCCTACTTTTTGAACTCTGGGTTGCTGCTTATCTTGCTTGAGATCGGTTCTTACGTCGATCAGGTTACCGGCTTTACCACAATGGGCCCACGGCTTCTCGAAGCCAATCTCGCACTTGACACGCAAGGCAATAAACACCTGGCTTTCTTCAAAGGACAGTCAGAAAGGATCTGGGACTACCGGGGACCGGCTTTCAAAAAGCACCTTTGGGCCGTGCTTTATCATCAAATCGATCGCTTGAAGAGCAGATACAAGACACTCTGATTTATGCAATGAAAGACTTCTTTCTCGATCCACTTTTTCGAACCGCTTTGAAACCAAACTCTGATCGATCAGCTAGCTCTCGACCTCCAGCAGCGCTAGAAGAGAGTGATTCCCCTTTTCCACAATCTGTATGCCTGTACCGCTGAGTTCCACGAACGAAGGGAAGGAAAGATCTAGGAGCCGGCCCGAACGAATAGGCCAGTCATTCGAAGGGCAATGGCTTTGATCTTTCAAAGTTGAGAGTCAACGTGTCTGTGATGCCTCCCTTAAGTAACCTACGGGAACGACAAGCAGTCAATGCATTTCACTTGTCAAAGGAAATGAATGATTTTGCTCTTCCAAATAAGTATAGAAACAGAAACTCGCCCAGAGCTCGATGATCTACGGCCGAAGACATCGCGCAGTGTTGTTGCTCAACTCGTTGTCTTTGACAAGCAAGACCAGATTTTATTGTTCAGATAGATATGACACCATACCTATGAAAGATTTCAATGTCTGGGCAAAGTTTAAGATCTTGTGTTGGAGTAAGCTCAGCTTTCTTTCCATTTCATCGACCTAGCAGGGTCGACTTACTATGGTATCGCAGTTGGGCTCAAATCACAGTCTTTCCCCAAGCTGTAGCGCGAAGTTCGATCAATGGTTGGGAATCTTCCTGTGGCTAAGCCTAAGCTATTGGCGAAGTCTCAAACTATGACTATGATATGTGACTATTCGTATACAATAGAATCACATACTCGTTTAGTGAAGCGTACCAAATTGTATTACCAAGGTTGCAAGAACAAAGAAATGAAAACCTACTGGGAGTCTTCCTTCTACCCGAAAGCCAGCTCCGTACATAGAAAGACCCGAAAAACCTTCAGGGACATTTTCTCAAAAAGTCTTGCCCTACTGCTAAATAGTTCGCTCAGACAGCCGATAGAGCTCTTCCAGTTACCACCACAAAGAAATTGAGACTTCACAAAGTCGCGATATTTTGAACAGATTCGGAACATTCGGAATTCCATTCCAAAACGTAGAGTATGACCTTCCATGCCACCGCCCCTATGGACTTTGCCGGATCAAGAGAAGAATTAGCGCCTAAAAAAGGCATTACCCGAAGCCGAGAGCCCTATATTTAGTGTCCCGAAACTTGCCCTATCTATTGATACCAGGTCTACTGAGACTATTGAGCCCATCCACCTTGCAATATTGACCCCAAAGTCCACCTATAGATATCACTTTGAAGAGGGAGGAATGAACTACAAGGGTATGGATGATATATCCTACCGAATGGTATTCCTTCTACACTACAGCTTATGTCTGCCCAGGAAAACGAAAGAAAAAGGTCCACGAAGGAACCGGTAACAAATGTTGGAATGCACGAAAACACCCATGTGAACGAACCATGCTAAACCTTTTTCGGTGAACCGTACCAACTCGGAGAATTCCTATCCCTGTTCGCCTGTCTCTTTCAAGGCCGAACCCACTGATATACTTAGTTAGCCGGGACAAGCCCACAATGGAATTACCTGAAGAGCAGCCTCCTGACATAAATTGCTAATGAAGACCGGGTCCCCTGTCGCTGACAATTGAGTGTGGCATTCCATGCAATGAAGATATTATCGACAAAGATCTGAGCGGCTGTTGCTGCTGTATATGGATGGGACAGTGGATAAAAATGGGCATATTTTGTTTGTGAGTCGGTCCACCACGATCAAGACCCATACTCCCTTTTTTGGCAGAGCATCTATGGAGATACTCTCCCATGGTCTTTGTGGTACAGGCTACGGCTCCAAGAGCCCCAGGAGTCTGTCCCGCTCTACCTTGTCCTGTTGACACACGAGGAACGTCTTCACATACTCAGCAACGTCGTCTCGCATGCCCGGCCAGTAGTACCCCCGCTTTTGCAAGGCCTGGTGGTCCACATAGACTATTTTGTGCCTAATCTAAAATAGCTAATGCCGAAACTTCTGTACAGAATGTACCATGGCGAGTCCTTCTCTTTCAGTTATGGTGTAATTGCGCTCTGTCGGTGACAACCTCCTACTCCACAGTGGGATGATCTAGTTTGGAAGGCCCTTCTTGAGCCAATAATGTACAATATATAGCGCAGAGAAGAGACTTGTCCCAGTCCGGAAACCGAAGTATAGGGGCTGTAACTAAGCACTCCTTGAAATACTGGAACGCATTCTCCTGCTCTGGTCCCCAACAGCTGTCCCTTCTTAAGCAATGACTCTTAAGGATGTGCATCTTTGGCTAAATGGTTAATGAACCTTTAGTGGGATAGTACAAAGTCCTAGAAAGGCCCGTCCTTCCTCTCGCTCAGCTCTTGACTAATTTTTCTTTAAAGACTTTAATGAAAGAATTGGCGCAATCACTATCTGATATTTGAATTGAATGAAGGTACAAAAGAAATAGGTACTTGAGCTGGAACTCTCGCATCAGCTGGATCAGCTTACGCTATTGGAAAGGCTAAGTGCTCACGAGTTGAAAAGGAAAGCTAGCGAAGCTAAAACAAAGATGACAAGCAAATCCCCAGAAAGCCTTTTTAAGGGCCTTCTTGATTAGTCCAAAAGGCTTGTTCGGGGGCTCTGATGCGTACTGGCCGCCAAAAGTATCTCAAATAGGCCCCTGCCCCTCTTTTTGAAGCTCATTCAACTTGCTTATCAAAGGATGCTAGCAAAGCAAAGAGGAGGGAGACGGCAGGCGGAAGGGAAGGCCTAATTGCACCACTCCTCCTTCCCTTCGGTATGCGATATCAGTATGTAAAGTTCATTTCTCTCGTAGGCCCAGCCCAGCCCAGTCAAAAGCTTTTGAAACTTCTGGTTTGAGGGACTTCACCGCTAACGAGCATCGATAAGCTGTCGCAAGCAATCAATCAAAGCGATTCCCTTCATTATTATATATAATCCGTATCAGGCCCTGCCCCTATCTACAGCTATGCTATCTCTATCACTGCTAAGGTAAAGGTCGATCGCATCCCGATCCTGTCCAATATCGCTTCCTTTCTTTTCAATCGGTATGCGCTCTTCTGATCTGTAGCAAGGGTCTATCCAATATTGGCCGATTGGATTTAGTAAGAGGGCTTTTGTTAAAGCAATCGAATAGGAAGTGGTTCACCTGTCAAAAGTATCTCCAAATTGCTTTATGCGGGACTAAGGACTTGAATGAAACTTTAGAGAGGAGTCATGCTAACGAAATAGGCAAGAAGGGAGGAGTGGTGAACAGCTGGTAACGGCTGCCGGATAGGCGGAAGCACTAAGCCTGGACTCACTTTCGATCTATGGCAATTTATTGTGATAGCAAAAAAAGTGAAATTCTGATATAGGATAAGGAGATCGCAAGGAAGATGCTCAAAAAGGCTTTATAGCTACATTTATGTTTCAGTATGCCGGACCCCTCCTCTAGTTCAAGAGCTTTAGGCCGGATACTAGCTCTGCTCTAGTTGCTTTTCTATGTTGAGTGAATCGCTATGGAAATGAAATGAAATAGAAGAAGTGACAAATGCCTAACAACTAACAACCAATGAGGGGCTAAGGAATGGCGACCTCTGTGACGACTGAAACTTTGAATGGCGACCTTTGTAAGCTACCTCCGGACCCTGGGAAGAGTCCCGGACCATGGAAGCGATCAAAGGAAGACGGTAATCAACCACTGTCCTTTCGTGATGTTCTCATGCAAGTACAGCACAAGGGCTCATACTATCTTGAGATCTCGGAACCGGAGTCTGAAGGCTTTAAATCAGACGAGTGGGAAGAAGATGAGCAGCAAATCCATAACCAGGGCCCTTCGAATTGTCCCCTTGTGATCAACATTAATGGGGAAACTTATAGGTATCTTTCTCATTCACTCTACTCATGGATCCGAGCTGAAATCTTTCTCTCTTACCACATAGTGAGAAAGACTATACAAACGAACATATATGGACAAGGAATCCCCATTATGGAATCATTCATAGTCCATATCGTTACCCTTACACAACCAAAGGGTTCTTTTTGAAGATCCAAGAAATTCCGGTAAGATTAAAACAAAAATGCTTTCTTAGTCCCTTTAATTGACATAGATCTAGGTCCTCTAGTAGGATGATGCATAGGGGATGGTCGGGATAGCTCAGCTGGTAGAGCAGAGCAGAGGACTCAAAATCCTCGTGTCACCAGTTCAAATCAGGTTCCTGACACGTGGTTAATGTATCGAATAGATACTCGAATCGATATGGATCGGGATCCAAATTAGATAATAGTCTAGTCTAGATCATGATACTTAGTTATCTATCTAGGTGTATATATATAGACCCGATCCAGCTGAAGGAAGGGCGCGTTAGCGAACTTTCTCCTGTCAATCTTTCGCGCAGCTCAAGCTATCTATCTTACTAATAATAAGAAAGGGGCTCCTGCTGATCAAAGTAGCTGCTAACAAACCAAGAAGTTCACTTTTCCTTCTTTCTTGCCGTAGTTCCGGTGCTCATTTTGGCAAGATCAGTGGGATGCTTCCAGCGTAGGATAATGGAGCGTGGGTTTAAGAATGCCTACTCTAACTAGAGAATATCCTACTTTCTTATCCTACGATTTTATCCAACTCTTAGAACACACGAACACATGACTAAGAGGGAGAAGGGAGAATGCACACGAACCCGAACAAGAGGGGTAGGAAGAACATCCAATCCACAGGGTTGCGTTATTCTTTGATTCTTCTTTTCACATTCATGAGACAGAACGGAACCTGAACCCAAGATTTCACCCTTGGGCGGAACTCAATGATTGAAGCTGATGCTTTCTTTTCGCAGTGCTTGGGTGAACTTCGCACCTCTAGTGGGAGTAATCTTTATAGTTTCCGCTACCCGATTAGAATTTAGAATAAGGAAGTCGACAGAAATGCATATCATATGATTGGATTCTGATTCTCACAGTCATTCAACTGACAGGCAACAACCCCAAACAATCTAACGATTGCCTCGCTCTCTCTTTTGAGTTCCTAATCTGCCAAGCAAGGAGCAGCATCAGATACTGGAAATGCACTCCTTCTTCCTCTCATGCTTGTGTTTGTTGCTTGTTCATTGGAATCCGCCTACAGGGGCCTTCTCGCTGTCATTGGTTTGAAGATTCCCCATTTCACAACGGATTCTGGAACAAAAGATTCAGTCAAGCCACCAGCTATTGATTGGATGAACTTCGCACCCTTTGTGTTTAGTTCCACACTGCCATGATTAGAAGAAGGCACTCCCCTGAACTGCATTTAATATGAAGGCTTGGGCTATGCTTTTTGGGGTGCCATTCCTGCGAGTTCTCTTATCCAAAACGAGTCACCAAACCAAGTGTTGACCTGAGTCGAATCCTTGACCTGAGTCGAACAAGGCTGGAGTCATGCCAAAGCCAGTCCATTGCCTCAACGTTGGATTGATGGGTTGAAATCGCCCATTCCCGATAGCGCCTAGATATCTATTTTTTTGAAGCATTTCATCCTTATAGTAAGCCTGAAAACGTCTTCAAACGGTCATAGGAACAACATAACGAAAGAAGACGAGCCTGACAGCCAATCCCTTGAACTGCCAGGCAAGGAGACCTGAGATTGAGCCTAAGAATCTGTCAACCGAGGAATGTTAGTAGCTCTGTAAGGAGGACGGAACTCCCTTATTTAAGAATCCGCTTTCCCCGGTGTAAGGATGAAAGCCGTACCCCTTGTGGGAGGAATTGTTTCCGAGACTTTCTTTGAGCTACGGACCTAGCTTTCTTCCTTCACTGATGAACTCAACTAGAACCATCCCACAGGTAAGAGGACTTACTCAACTAGGAAGGCTTCGGACCTTGACTCAATAACGCTTAGGAAATCTTGAGCTTGACGGGAAAGATACCGAGAACAAGCAGCGTAGACCGAAACCGATAACAAATATAACTTCGGACTTATAACAACGGTACGCTCGGGACCCTCAAACGAGGAGAGTCCCTTCACAACACTACCATTCGGACAGGCAAGGCACTCACTTCCTTAACGGGCTTAGAACTGAGACAGAGACTGATAAATACTTCACTGGCTTAAAACGACTCAAGTTCATAAATAGCCCAGAGCTACTAAACGACTATAAACCTACTTCTGTTCCTAACAAACTGACTCAGACTGAGCTGACTAGCAAGATCGGCTCCCTTCCTATCCCATTACCTGACTGTGAGTGAGATAGCCCGTTAATCCCACAAGCTACCCATTCTTATCAGATGATGATTCTGCCTGAAACTAATCAAGACAAGAGTCCCGTTCAACCTCCTTCCCCGTGCCGTTCAACCGATTGGATTCTTCTAGACTAGCTGAGCTAAGCCAACTACCTAACACTCGTTCCATTAGAAGTTCATTCCAGGGCGGAAGCTTCTTATGAACATGGAATTTCCTTCTAGTACCGATACAAAGGAAATAGAATCATGGTAGATAGACTGTTTCAAGTCAATCGATTAAATTCCTTCTTTTTTTTTCATTTTTGACTCCCCTGCTCCCTCTGTTCAGAACTCCCTTGTCCATTTATATCCATATCCTCCTTTTCTTTTCTGGGGTGTAGGCTGCCCGGGTTCCCCTACAACAGGCTTCACCTTGATACCATATTGAAACTTTATAGGGTATCCCGAGGATTTCTTATGCTTTATCAAAAAATAATAATATTTATATATATAGTTGTTTAGTTATTCTTCTATTTGTTAAACCAACGTACGTACTAGCTTGAACACCGTGCCCCTTTCTCTAATAATAAGGCAAGCATCAAACATGTTGCATCCCCAAAAGCTTCTCCTTCTTTTGCACCTTTGGGTCATAGAAGACAGCTCCTTATTCTTCTTGCTTATGGGATTAAAAGATCTCTTATTCACCGCTCGGGCTTCAGGACTCGACAGACACAGGTCACTGATGTGTGGGCAGTTATTATTTCTTTTGCCAGTGATGAGATTCTCGCAAAGCCGCCTTACTAACCCTTCTATCCGGCATACCAACAACTTTTCACAAAAGCCCGATAAATTGACTTCAAAGATCAAAGAAAACCAGAGATGGCATTTCGAGAGAAAGCTGTGGATTGAGGGTTGCTTGACCCGCTAGACCAGAGCGCCAGCCAGGTTCAAATTCAAATGAAAGATCTTCAAAAGTCTCAAATGAAAGCCAGGTTCGTTCAACAGCATGGGCAGATGCTTCGGGCCAAGCAGACTGATGAAGATGAAGTGGTGGTCATTCTAGAACTAGAGATGCTCTCTCAATCTTTGGAAAGCTTTCTCCTCTCGGAAGTAGCTTTCTCGATACCAATAGGGGGGCAGGTTTGGAACCCTCTTTATGTGAGCCTCAGGAGATAGTGAAGCCGTAAATTTTTGGTCTCATGGGCCAAGAAGCAGTTTCGCCATTTCAAATGAGACATTGGTTCCAGGACTCTTCTTAGTGGACTATTGTCCGCTTTGACCGCGAACAGCTGATCTTGGCCAGTCTTGAATTGTGACTCGACGGGGCCGTTTGGGAGATCTCGATTGCCTTTCATTGGTATCTGAATGGAGGCGGTCTTCAACTGTGATCCTATACTCTTTTGCTCTTGCAAGTGCTGCATCCGAACCGAAGGATACACGGGGCTCTAGAGGACGAGCAATGGGAATTCATTCTCTACTTTCGACTTCCTTTCTCTCGCCGATAGGGCAAGCGCTACACTCTGCACTGCGCATACTTGGATACCAGCTCTGTTTGAAGAGTTCCTTGAGTGGGCCTTCTTCACACCGACTTCCTTTGGTGCCCCTCCTGAGACCAAGCCCTTTCCTGCCTGCAATGCTTGCTGATCGACGAGCGCCTTTGTCCTGTCTCCTTATCCTCTTTCCCGCTATGACGTCAGTCACTCCCCGAAACCAGACAGACCCTAACGGCTTCTTTGCTAACTCGCCCTATAGTAAGTATAAATAAGGAGAGGAAGCTGTGTTTTGGATGACTTTTCCACTCAGATAGATAACGGATCTGATCTTTATGCTCTTCCTGGTCTTGGACTATCAACTACCTACCGCTGCTTCAATCAGTGACAGTGTACCCTGTCTTTGTCGATGTCCGAAAATGTAGCCTTTTGTAACCCTCACCGTCATCATAGCTCCCACACGTAGTAGGGGGCTCTATCTAGACTACTGGACGAGCAAGCCCAGTCTCCCTTTTTTTTTCTATTTGGGACTGTGCTTGATTCCGAATTGCAAGAAGTACCTGAGCTCTCCTTCCGTCTCGCAATCATCAGTGGTTGATGGATCACTCGAGCACCTATCTTGACCACATAGAGGTCACCCTCCATAAAGACTAACAAGGAAACTTACCAATACTAAAGG